CGCAAAAATCCAAACATTTATCTATCCAGCCATGAGGTAAATCAGCAGCGACTCCTCCGATACGAAAATAATTATGCATCATTCGCATACCGGTGGCAGCTTCGAATAGGTCATATATCAATTCTCTTTCTCGAAAAATATAGAAGAAGGGGGTCTGTGCGCCAATATCTGCCATAAAAGGGCCAAGCCATAACAAATGCGAAGCTATACGACTTAACTCCAACATAATGACTCTGATATAGCTGGCCCTTTTAGGTACTTGAATATTGCCTAACTGTTCCGGTGCATTTACAGTTATTGCTTCTGTGAACATAGTAGCTAAATAATCCCAACGTGTTACATAAGGCAAATATTGTAGAATTGTTCGGTTTTCTGCAATTTTTTCCATCCCTCTGTGTAAATAACCCAATATTGGTTCACAGTCAATAACATCTTCACCATCTAGAGTAACAATGAGTCGAAGAACACCATGCATTGATGGGTGGTGAGGTCCCATATTGACTATCATGAGGTCTTTTCTTGTAGCTGGTACAGTCATAGGTTTTTTCCTGATTCATTCTTCCATGAATTGCTGAAAGCGAAAAGAAGTTCATCAAAATTTAAGCGAATCAAAGTCAAAATGACTCTTCAAATTAACGAGTTTTTTTCTCCAACTGGTCGATGAATTCTTTGAATTCTTTATAATGTACTCTAGTTTTTTTTTTCTCCAACTGGTCGATTTTTTCTTTTAATTCTTTATAATGTACTCTAGTTTTTTTTGACAAATAAGCCAGCAGCCGTTGACGTTTTCCCAGAATTTTACGCAGACCTCTCTCAGATAAATAGTCTTTTTTGTGCAATTGCAAATGGGAAGTAAGTCTCTGTATCTTATTGGTGAAACTGACTACTTGAAATTCAACAGACCCTCTGTTTTCTTTGTTTTCCTCTTGCGAAATAATTGAAATGAATGAATTTTTTACCATAAAAGAATTTTTCCCTCCCCTTTTGACAGATATGAATTTTATTGATCCGTAAGAAGAATGCCAGAAATTTGAATGTAGTATACACAACAATCGGAATTTCTGGCATTATTTTGCCTGAGTTTATCAATTAAGCAATTTTGAATTTGATTCGGATAGTGATTCAAAAGGATGGTACATTTTTACACTCACAAAAGCGAATAGTTTTTTAGTACGAAGATTCTGTTGATTTATTTCTAGATCTAATTAATTTGTCATTAACTTAGTATCACAGTATCCTATGATGTAAGACAGGGCAAATGTGCATCTGGTTGCTTGCATATAACATATATGGTACAGAATATATAGGAAAAATATACCATCACCGAATTTTGAATCGTGGATACATATAGATCCTTAACATACTGAAACGGCTGCCATTATTGGTATCAAACCAATAGCGATTCATACAAGCTAAATCTTCTAATCGAAAATTAGGCCAAAGAAAGAACTTGAGTTTAATTAATTCATTTTTATCTCTATCAAGGTGTTTACTTTCATCCAAAAATTGACCCCAGCTTTTTATGTTGTTCTCCTTGCAAAATACTCGATTTCTATCCACATCATTCCTATTCTTTAAATTGAAATTTAAAGAATTGAGAATTCTCAATTCTCTACGCCGTCTAGACGATAAAATCATTTCAGGAACAAGCAAATCAAAATGATCCTTATCAACATCTTTTTGTTTTCCGTATCTTTGATTAGTTTGTTGCTTACTCTTATGAACTAATGAAATACCTATGGCTTGATACATAAGAAATTCTTCCAGATCTTTTATAGACGAAGTTAATAGGGGTTGGAACTTCATCAAACCAAATTCTGCCCAGCTAAACAGAGTAGACTCCTTCGAATAATGACTGACAATTTTGTCTAGCGGCAGATCTCCCATTTTCAAATAGGCTAAAAGCCTTCGTTTCCTTTGTAAACGCCCTTTTGTGTTACCCACCAGCTGCATTAAGCTCAGCCGCTCGAGCAGATCCTCCTCAACTAGCCGCTCGGTGTGGATGCTAAAACCCAAATACTTCGCTTGAAGGTCAACGAAATCTACTAGCCTCGGCGAGTCACTTCGGTATTGTGTTTTTTTTTTACTGAACCCTTTTTCATAATCTTCTCTAATAACTTCTTGGATGTCTTCGATGTCGATGTCTTCGATGTTTTGACTAACATTTGCTTTTCCTTTAGTTGCTTTTCCTTTAGTTGCTTTTCCTTGACTAACATTTGCTTTTCCTTGACTAACATTTGCTTTTCCTTTAGTTGCTTTTCCTTGACTAACATTTGCTTTTCCTTTAGTTGCTTTTCCTTGACTAACTTCTTCTTCTTCTTCTTCTTCTTCTTCTTTTCCTTTGAAATTTAAAAGAAGTAACTTCATAGGTCTAAGCCACGGGTTCATTTGATATGTCCTCTTACGTAGCAGAAATTCTGGGAAGAACCAATCTTCCTGATTCGAATCTTCCTCATTCGAATTCGCTCTGGGTGCCTTTAAGATTTCTTCATTCATTCCCATCCAATTAAAAAAGCTTTTTTTGTCTTCTTTGATTTCTGGATTTTCTTTGAGTTCTGGATCCTTTTCGATTTCTGGATCCTTTTCGATTTCTGGATCCAAGAGCATTTTTGGAACGATATCATAAATAAGACCTCTATTCTCATTCTCAATTATTTCAGAATTCTCATTCTCAATTATTTCAGAATTCTCATTCTCAATTATTTTAGAATTCTTAGTCTCAATCTTAGTATTTGTATTATGGTTAGGGTCGATCTTTTTCCCAGCCTCCAAATTGACTAGATATTTTTCGAAAAACTTCCAATCAAAGTCCATATATTTTCTTTCAGGTTTTTTCTTTCGCATTTTTTTCAGAGACATATAAACCTTGTCTAGATAATTGTCTAGAGAATTCTTGTCTAGATAAACCTTATCTAGATAATCCTTGTAATAATCCTTTTCTAGATAAAGCTGGTCTAGAGAATCCTTGAAATAAACCTTGTCTAGAAAACTCTTGTCTAGATAATCCTTGTGATAATCCTTGTCTACATAAGTATTGTCTAGATAATTGTGTAGATAAGTATTGTCTCGATAAAGCTTGTCTAGAAACTTCTTGTCTAGTATACAATCCTTGAAATAAGTCTTGAAAACAATCTCCTCTGGTATATCAAATAAGTCGATCTCTTGGCTCTTATTTACTTGTAATGGCAATTTCGAAATAGAGGAGTCCTTCTTAGTTTCAGAAGAAATGTATTTATATGCTAAAAGATCATATTTATAGTTTTTCTTAAACTTAGTTTTTTGATTTCTTACTACTGAATATACTTCAGAATCATCTTGTTTTTTGGAATGAAGTAATGGGTCTTTTTCATATGAATCTTCTTTATTTAAATCGTTATTTTGAGGCGTATGGCGTCGGTTGACTGTATTTCGCCAGGTTTGTGCGCCTACTTGCTCCCAATGAACCTTAGATAAATTGTATTGAGACTGACCTCTTAACCAGTTTTTCCATGGATTCGTTCCAAAATTTCGAAGTTTCTTATGCTTTAATTCGGAATGAAATATTCCCTGTCTTTCAAAAGAATCCTTTATTGCAGTCTTAAGAAAAAAAGACGTTCCGCGATATTGAAGAACAGATCTTAACTTATCACTAACTAGGGTTTGTGATAATTTGTAAAATACATATGCTTGTGACAGGGAAGATAAATTTGGCAAGGAAGCAAATTTCGGAACAATCTGGGACTTCCGCTTATTTATATTTTTTATAGTCGAACTAAAGGTAATTCCTTTTTGATTTGTTTCAGTATTGGAAATGTCTTTCTCAAAAAATTTTTTTGTTAAATGGATTCTAGAAATCTTAATGATACATAGAAAGATATCTAGGTATATTTTGTATATTTTTTCAATGAAAATTTTTTGAAAATAATTCCATTTACTTATTAATCGAACAGTTCTTCTTTTTACTATTTTCAAAAAATTTTTTGGCGATTCTACATTATTATTTTGCTTTTTGTTGTTAGGACTATTATTTAGTCCTGGAGTTAATTTTTTTTTTTCTTTTGTAATTCTTTCTATTTGATTTTTGATTGTGCTTGTTCTATTAATCAGATTTTGTATTTTTTCTTCTGAATTTGTAGAAGCTGTAGATCGAATTTGACTAAATGATTCATGAATTATCTCATTGCTGATTATAGAATCTTTTTCTTTTTGAGTTTCACTCGATTCATCTACTCCTATCCCTTTCAATCTTGTATTTTCTTTTATTATTTTCAAAATTGTGCTTTTTAGAACTAGAACCCTTTCTTTAAACCGTTTTATGCTTTCTTTAAACCGTTTTATGCTTTCTTTTAGGTTTCCTAGAACTCTAACAAAATTTTGCTTTATTTTTTGGTTGAAAACGCTTCTTATAAGGCGAAAGGCGCTCCCTTCCAATTTTTCTTCTGCTAATCTTTGACTTTTTTTGCCTAGTTCGTTAAAAATGGGCCCCCAAAAAATGGAAAAGGAACGGTTGGGTCGGGCACTACCCCAAGGATAGTCAGCTAGTCCCCAGAAAGACCTTATAAAAGCATAATTGTTGGTTCTCCTTTGTCTCTCATCCGCTGTGTGCCAAGGTTTCAACTCTAAAGGCCATAAAACTTTGACCTGAAGACCGTAGTCCCACCACTCCTCCGGAAAGTTGCTGATGGATATGACGCCTATAGCAAAACCGTCATCGTTGCATAAAAGATGAATCTCGTTTTCCCAGTCCTTTCTATCCTCAGCCCACTCGGGCTGCTGCAAAAATAAGATACGACCAATATTTTTAGCTATTATCACTAAAGGCAATGCAATATATCTCCTAAAATAGGAGTTCAAAAGTAATATGATACCTCTTATTCCTAGCCCACAATAAAGCTCATTCCATGCATCTATTCCATCCATCCGGAACAGCTCTTCGTCGGGGTCTAGGTCGAGTTTCTCTTTTTTTATTCTTTTCAATTTTTTCCGTTCTTTCAATGCTTTGCTTTTTTTTTCGTCTATCTTCCTTTTTGTCTTCCTTTTTGTCTTCCTTTTTGTCTGTTCTTTCTTAGGTCCCTTAAGAGTGAAAAGGTCCCCTTTTTTGATTCCAAACCTATGCAGCAAATTTTGCATTTTCAAAACAAGGGGTTTCAGTACCCTAAAAGAACGAGCCAGTGTACTTTTTAAGAAGCCCCAAAAAAGAGGGGAATGCGGAAACATTTCAATCTGTCTTAGAACAACTCCGTTTTTACGCTTTAGGACGCGCGAAATACCTTTGATGTCATCCTGATGCCAAAATTGGTTGCGCACCGCTCTCAAGGAGGTCCTCCACACGTCCTTAGTCTCGCCTTTCCACTCGATATTGGTGATGAGGCTGCCAACGTGAACATGAGCAAGGCTTTTCTCAAAGTCAATACTATAAGGGTCTCCCCCACTCTTGATCAAATCCTTCTCAACCTTCTCATTAATCTCTTTAGCAATCTCCGGATCAATCTTATTTCTATCTTTAGAAAGATTTTTGATAAGTAAATTTTGAGTATCCTGATTCAAAATAATTTCATATTTGAATTGTGCTGATATAATATCAAAGCAATCAGTCTCTCCCCGCTCGGTCACAAAGGGTTCGCCCAGGTCGTATGCGACCCCGCGGAGTAATACGTATGACCAGCGAGGGACACGTTGACGGATGTGCGCTCGTCCCACACTTTCTCCCACTTTATAAGTCTTTAGTTGCTGTAGCTTTTTTAGTTTTCGCTGGTTCCAATCAATGCCTCCCCCCCCTTTTTCCCAAGGCTTAGAAAAAAATTTTGCCAAAGGATTATAATATAATTTTCCTTCTGCTCTTAGTTTTAGTGTTTTACTTTTTAGTATCGCGAACATTCTCTCTTCAAATTTTGGGGACTCGAAAATGAAACCTGGCAAAAGGGTCTCATGAATTTGATTTAGAGCAAGGATTTGCTTAAGTTGCGATTCTGTAGGTTCATCGTCGATTCTTTCACGAGATTTTGTAGTTCCATTTTTTTTTCTTCGACGAGATTGCATTGCATTCTTTTTTCTTCCACTAGATTTACGAGATTTAATTACATTGTAGGCTTTTTCACGAAATTCACCCAATTGAAGAAGTGCCCTTTCTTCGCGTAGACGTGCTTCTTCGCGTAGACGTGCTTCTTCGCGTAGACGTGCTTCTTCGCGTAGACGTGCCTCTTCTTCCCTTTTCTCCTGTTCTTTGCTTTTCGGTGCCTTTTCTTCGCTTTTCTCCTTTTCTTCGCTTTTCTCCTTTTCTTCGCTTTTCTCCTTTTCTTCGCTTTTCTCCTTTTCTTTGCTTTTCTCCTTTTCTTTGCTTTTCTCCTTTTCTTCGGGATCCTCGATTACTTTTCTAAACTTTTTGATTCTTCCACGAGAGGGCCCATTCAACAAAGGATCATACTTTTTTGGTAGGCAGAGGCAGGTTTCGTTCATTTTCTCAATACAAACCCGAGTCCTTTTGTCGAGTATATCTAGAAAAAGAAATCCCGTGTCTAGAGCCGCAATTCTCTTTATAAACTCGTTATTTAAGTTGTTTTGTCTTTGTTTGTTCTTATAAAGCCAATCTTTGTCTAGTTTATCAAAGGAGAGTCTTTCTACTGTGGACGAAGATATCATCCCTTTCGTCAGTTCCTTAAAACTAGAAAAACTAGGAGGATTTGTAAAAGATATTCTTTTTTTTCCATCACTTCGGCATGTATCAAAAAAATATTGTGAAGCTTCCTTTCTTACAGCCCCAAAAAAGTGTTGATTGCTTATGTATCGTACTGGACGAGTCCATTGAAACTGAAAAAAATCGGCCGCTAAAATGGCTTCCACCACTATGGGTGCTTTTTGATCTTTTTCTTCATCCAGATCCGCTCCCCAACGCGTGGGAGGAATTTCTTCTTTGAATAGCACTTTTTTTCGTGCAATCTCCTCTTTCTTTTCCTCTTTCTTTTCCTCTTCCTTTTCCTCTTCCTCTTCCTCCCAGTAAGTGTCAGCTTCTCGGCCTTGTCTGGCTAACCAATTTGGTTGCAGTTGTGGGGCTTGGATGTTTGTCAGTGGATGTGAAAAAATGAATAAAGGTATTCTGCCTAAATAGTAGGCACAGGTAACAAATAAGAAAATATTCACGAACCGACCCGTGTTTCTCCTCAAGTTTATTAACAGCAAGTACTGAATTTCTGACACAACCCACTGAAAGCTTCGCATAAGGAATTCAAATTCTTCCCCAAGGGACCTAACAAGGTACTGATAAATCTTCTTTTTGTATTTATTCAATTCTGACTTAATGTACTTATTCAATTCTGACACACGGTACTGAAAGTGTGAAAAACGGACCTGAAATTTTGCCCCAAGGTACTTATAAATGTACTTATCCAATGCTGACACAAGTTCCTTCTTAGATCTACTCAAAAGATAGATCCGTATCCAGTCCAATAATCTTTTCGTGACTAAAAGGAAACAAATGTAACCAATTAACCAACCAACAAAACTACTTGTTACAAATAACATCTT